CAGATTTGAACTGGTGACACGAGGATTTTCAGTCCTCTGCTCTACCTGCTGAGCTATCCCGACCATTTCCGACGCGCCTTCTTTCTAATTTTAGTAAATGACTTGAGTCTATGTCAATAAAAGTCAATAAAAAAAAAAAGATATTCTAAAGCTATTCTAAAGTCTTATCATTGTTAATCATTCCAATTTTATTTTAAAAGGGATTCCTTGTTTTACTCAAAGAAGTTCGTTTGGATGTCTATCCTATCTATCACAAAACTTGTGAAAAGAAATGAAAAGAAAAAATGCAGCCCGGATACATTTGTGAAAAACTCGAATAAATGAGAAAAATAAATGAGAAAGATAACGAATTTTGAATCGTTAACGAAAAGAGAGAATAAGATAAACAATTAGGGAGTCGGGTGGGCCCCTTTTTGGGGATAGAGGGACTTGAACCCTCACGATTTCTAAAGTCGACGGATTTTCCTTTTACTATAAATTTCTTTGTTGTCGATATTGACATGTAGAATGGGACTCTATCTTTACTCTCGTCCAATTAATCAGCAGATTCTGGGGTGAATGATCTGATCAATGAATATTCGATCCTTTCGTCAACTTGGAATCGATTCAAATCAAAGCAATGTTTTTTTTTTATTATTATTTGATATTTGAATTATTAATTATTTCATTTTTCATATAACATAGAAAAAAATACAGATTTGGGTCGGTTGTCATTAATCATTTGAGATAGTATTTCAGTACGTATGCCTATGTATTATGTATATAGGGTTATACTTTACTTTACCTTTCTTTTTTTCTGGAATTTTAACTTTAGCAGAAGGATTCCCTTACTTGTACTTGACTAATGCAACGCAGTCAACTCTATTTGTTAGAACAACTTCCATTGAGTCTCTGCACCTATCCTTTTGTATTCTTATTCTGTCTTTATGAACCTTTGTTTGTTTTCGAAAAATAGGATTTGGCTCAGGATTGCCCCTTTTTTTTCCGGGGTTTCTCTGAATTTGAAAGTTATCACTTAGTAAGTTTCCATACTAAGGCTCAATTCAATTAAGTCCGTAGCGTCTACCAATTTCGCCATATCCCCTCTTTGTTTTGTGTTTTGAGATTCAAATCTTATTATTATGTTATTATGTCATTCCCTTTTTTCTTTCATTTCTATTCTATTCTACTGGAACTGTTAAAGTCATTAGATACCGATTCCTATATTCCTATATTCCTAGAATAGTGTTTCCTCTTATTTTAATATTTTATTTGATTTCTTGTCTAGCCTCTTTCATATCTATTTTGGACCCCTAATTTGGTCTAATCAGAAATCATTCTATCATTTCTGTATCCGCAATTCAATAATTCAATATAGATGCATATATACCACATTTATTCTATATGTTTTTCTTCGAATCATTTTTATTGTGCAATTTTGAATACTCGAACGGTCAATTCTTTTCTTTTTTTTTTATATATTCAGTTCATTTTTCTATATTCATTTAATTTAATTATTAATTACTACGAATGAAAAGTGAATAGCTAAGGTTCCAGTAGTTTACTAAATTCCTGTGCATGTACAATTTCTGTTATGTGAGCCCGCTTAGCTCAGAGGTTAGAGCATCGCATTTGTAATGCGATGGTCATCGGTTCGATTCCGATAGCTGGCTTTTTTTTTTCTATTTTTTTTTTTTTATTCTATATACATTCTTTGTGTATACTTTGTATATATACAATAAGGTCCGGATATTGATAGAATCCATCTCATTTGTAGTATATCAGTATTTTTTGTAGTATAATACTTCAGTAGATTTTGCCTCATTTATCATATTTATCCTTTAGTTCAGTTTTAATTTAGGTTTATGAAATTTCAATAAAATAAAGAAAATAAGGAGTCTTTATGTCACGTTACCGAGGGCCTCGTTTCAAAAAAATACGCCGTCTGGGGGCTTTACCGGGACTAACTAGTAAAAGGCCTAGAGCCGGGAGCGATCTTAGAAATCAATCGCGCGCCGGTAAAAAATCTCAATATCGTATTCGTTTAGAAGAAAAACAAAAATTGCGTTTTCATTATGGTCTTACAGAACGACAATTGCTTAAATACGTTCGTATCGCCGCAAAAGCCAAAGGGTCAACAGGTCAGGTTTTACTACAATTACTTGAAATGCGTTTGGATAACATCCTTTTTCGATTAGGTATGGCGTCAACTATTCCTCGAGCCCGCCAATTAGTTAACCATAGACATATTTTAGTTAATGATCGTATAGTAGATATACCAAGTTATCGCTGCAAACCCCGCGATATTATTACAGCGAAGGATGAACAAAAATCTAGAGTTATGATTCAAAATTCTCTTGATTCATTCCCCCAGGAGGAATTGCCAAAACATTTGACTCTTCACCCATTCCAATATAAAGGATTGGTCAATCACATAATAGATAGTAAATGGATTGGCTTGAAAATAAATGAATTGTTAGTTGTAGAATATTATTCTCGTCAGACTTAAACCTAACTAAAATAACAAGGGTTCGAACAATTTTGTCCCCTGTCACCTAAGTAAAGAGACAAAAGGTATGGGTTTTCTTGGGGGATTTTTATCCCATTGATATATCCTAGAATGATAGGGGCATTTTCATTCCTTGTCCACTCGTATTTTCTGTTCCACAGAAATTAGGAATAGAGAATCCATATCAAAGAAAGATAGAACTCTTGGAATAAGGGTATCCATTGTTAGGTGATTTGATATATTGCGGTCAATAGCATTTCAGTAACATTGATAAATTAGGTGAAGGTGCGGAAAGAGAGGGATTCGAACCCTCGGTAAACAAAAGCCTACATAGCAGTTCCAATGCTACGCCTTCAACCACTCGGCCATCTCTCCTACATAATGATTAGGATAATGATTATGGCCCCGAAAGCGAGTGAATCGCGAGTCAATCCCGATTTGAGAATGAAGATAACTGTCACTGCAACTATTGATGTAATTATTCCAACTGTATTTATTATCATATAGAATTTAGTATCATATATATTAGATTAGATGTTGGATAGGTACGGTACGTACAATTAATTCTAACTATAAACTATAAAAAATAGAAAACTTTAAATCATTTAATCAAAGAAAGACTTTTCCTTCGGGGCTAGGGGGATAAAGAAATTTTTTTTTTGTGAAAAACTTTTTCTTAAAAACAATAAACAATAAAGATATATATCTATTTATGTTTGCTGTTTGCGAAGATGACGTTCCCGTCTTTTTCTGATATCTATACCGGCTAAAATAACGGGATTGGAACGACTCGAACACGCGGTCTATCTTTTTTTATGAGTTAAGTCTGTTTTTATGTTATTTCGTACTGTATAATTACTTTTTTTGTAGGATCGTTTTCTAACGAGAGGTAATTAAAAGAAATTTTAAAATGGATTGCTACCTATGCCTAGATCCCGGATAACTGGAAATTTGATTGATAAGACCTTTACAATTGTAGCCAATATCTTATTACGAATAATTCCGACAACTTCAGGAGAAAAAGAGGCATTTACTTATTACAGAGATGGTGTGATTTGATTTCTTTTATTTACCGCGTCGAGTTTTAGGAGAAAGACACATTAGCCGGGATAGAAAGATTTGAAAAAAACTCTACGTTTATTGAAGGTGAAGTTTCTAAAAAAACATTCCTTCTGTCGTGTATCCCCGATTAATGCAGCCTCAGATGTTTCAATTGTCGATTCTAGCATTGAGCGAAAAGGTTACACCTATGGCTATGGGTTATGTATTGCAGGTTAATACTGCTCCACTAGTACCACTAGGCGGCATAGAGGAAGAAGCACTACGCTTAGGAATCAACAACACGAAAACTTTGCTCTAAATTTCCCCTTTTCCTTATTGGGATCGGGACTAAGAAGAATGGTTGGGACAACAAATATCCATCTCATTCGTGCTTTGGATACCCATATAACCATCGAAGACTGTTGAAGTGACTAATTCCTAGAAATTAAGGGATGTTGAGGACAAAGAAATTGTTGGAGTTAACGTAACATTTTTATATTTTTATCTAGTACCAACATCTTGGATGTTAAGAAACGATCTTTTGCAGGAAGGTTGGCTAGAGATTTCTTGTAAAAACACTAGCCCCGCTCAGTTCATAATGAGAATATTTCACTCCTTTTTGATTCTATGTATTAGGCTTATTATGCACATAAGGGAGGAGCCGTATGAGATGAAAACCTCACGTACGGTTCTGGAACGGAGATTCTTTGAATCGAATAACGACCGTAACGGATGTCTGCTCAATCCGAAGGAAATTATGCGGAAGCTTTACAGAATTATTATGAAGCTATGCGACTAGAAATCGATCCCTATGATAGAAGTTATATACTCTATAATATAGGCCTTATTCACACAAGTAATGGAGAACACACAAAAGCTTTGGAATATTATTTTCGGGCATTAGAACGAAACCCTTTCTTACCACAAGCTTTTAATAATATGGCCGTAATCTGTCATTACGTGCGACTATCTACACTATAGAAAGAAAAAGGAAAGAAAGAGCAAAATCTACTAGTAATCTACTAGTAAAAAAAAGAAAAAAAAAAAATAGGCTTTCTACATATGGCATCGTCCAAAACAACGATTTTTATCAGCTGTAGCAAAGAAATAAACTTCATAGAAATCGAAATATGAAAAAAGAAATATGCCTAGATACTTTATTCTATGGATAAAGGATCTAATTGATAGAGGAAGCACCGTAAAGATCAATTAGCGAAATTTTTGCCGATACAATAAGAACTGCTTACTTAATGTCATAATATGAGACAAAAGCTAGGAATCCACTTATGTAATGGAGTCGACCCCCTAAAGTATTGAGCAGCGGTGTAGCATCAGATCCCAAAGATAGTAAGCCTTTTCTTTCTTATGAGAGAAGGTCTTTTTCAAAGATTCTATATAAATAGAAATTTCTATATGAAACCGAGATAGTTACCTTGCAGAAAATTGTGTAGAACACCTACGCTTTATTCTT